GTGCTTGAGCACATCTATGATCCTGATGGTTGCTCCACCGCAAAGGATACATAGGATGCAATTCACAGTTTATATGTCGATAATGCCAGTGCAAATCCAATTCAATTGAAACTCGACTTTCAGAATCTCAAGAAGACAAGTCAATCCATGCATGAGTATTTAACTGAGGCGAAAACTCTCCGTGATTCGTTACGGGCTATTGATAGTGATCCTTCAGAACCTGCATTAGTCTTACAGGTATTGAACGGCTTGCCTGCTGATTATGACAGTATAGTGAATCCTTTACTTGCTCAGACTCCTCTTCCGAGTTTTCAACATATTCGTTCTCGGGTTTCGAATCTCGAGTTGCTTCTCGTAAGCAACCTGACACTGCTGCAGTTTCTGCTCTTGCTGCTGAGACTGTTACTTCTGCTTTTCCTGCATCCTCGGTTGCTGCGGCTTCTTCCTCCACTGTTTCGGCCTTAGTTGCAACTCAGAACACCTTTGCTCGCCAACCAATGCCACGTAATAATTCTCGTGGCCGTGGTCGTGGTAGGGGTCGCAGAGGTGGTTTTGGTCGGGGAGGTTATCAATATCTTAATTTTGCCAATACTGGTTATCAGAATCATTCCAACCGCTATCTTTCTTCTCCGACTGCTGGTCTTCTTGGTTCTGCACCAACATCCTCCAATAATTCTGTCTCCTGTCAGTTCTGTGGTGCTTTCGGCCATATCGCTAGGTTCTGCCCAAGTCTTGTTCAACAGTCTTTTTCTGCTGTTCGTCTCCGAGATGATGCTTGGTATCCTGATACTGGTGCCTCCACTCACATGACTCCCAATGCTAGTATGCTACTATCCTATATACCTTACACTGGCCATGATCAAATTTGTGTAGGCAATGGTACTCTTTTGGACATTACAGCCATAGGTCACTCACAATTAGTTACTCCATCTGCTTCTTACAAGCTTAATACCGTTTTACATGTTCCTGCTTTGCAAAAGAACCTTCTCTCTATTCGTCAGTTTTGTCGTGAAAATAACTGTGTTGTCGAGTTTTCTGACACTGGTTTTTGTTTGAAGGATCGGAAGACCCACAAAATGCTTTTCCTCCCCGTTAGTAATGGTCCTCTGTATCCCATTTCTCCAAGTGCTGCCACTGTTGGTCTTGTCTCTCCTCAGCTCTCTCTTATTGCGTCGCGTCAGGATCCTCTGCTTTGGCATCGTCGCTTAGCCCATTCCAATCCGCATGTTCTTTCTTTTTTATTTCATAATAATATTGTCAACAGTACATCTAATTCAGTTAGTTCTTTTCATTGTCGGGCTTGTGAACTAGGCAAACATCACAAACTATCTATTGGTTATTCGAGTTCGCAAACTAATGTTCCTTTTGCTTTAATACATAGTGATGTGTGGCAGTCGCCTATTCCGTCCAATTCTGGTTTCCGTTATTATGTGCTCTTTATTGATGATTTCACTCGTTATTCTTGGCTTTTTCCCTTGCGCTACAAATCAGAGGGCAATTTCTTACTTTTTACAATTACGTGCGCACGCAATTTGATTCCTTTATTCTAGCATTTCAGTCGGGGGATAATTTGTTAATAATTCCTTTCGTCAATTCTTCGACCAACATGGCATCATTCATAGAGTCTCCTGTCCACATACTCCACAACAGAATGGTGTTGCTGAGCGCAAACACCGCCATCTCATTGATGTCACTCGTACTCTTCTTTTCCAGTCTGGTTTATCATCGTCCTTTTGGTTAGAGGCGTTGAATTATGCAGTATATATCATCAATCGTCTTCCTATTTGAGAATTTCGACATTCCCTTTCAACTTTTACATAATCAGATGCCTTTCTATGATCACATTCAAACTTTTGGTTGCTTGTGCTATCCCAATTTGTCTTCTACTGCACCACATAAGTTGGCACCTCGTTCCTCTCCTTGCATTTTTCTCGGTTTCCTGCATGGTTACAAGGGGTATCGTTGCTACAATCCAGCCACTGGCAAAGTAATAATGTCCCGACATGTCACTTTTCATGAAGATATTTTTCCCGCTGAAACAAGTCTTCCTGTGTCTTCTACCTCTTCCAATCAGTCTTTCACGATCGGTTCTTTTACAAATCCTGCTGTCGTTATTCCGTCCTTGCCATTGCCTACTGCACCACACATTACCACAAATACATCCGACCCCGGACCCTCAACCGAACCTCTTACACAGCCTACTATCCAATTACCAGCGCCGCCACCTTCACAGCCTGAACCCGCACCACCATCAACCAATATCCATCCTATGCGCACTAGAGCAAAAGATGGTATTACAAAACCGCGCACAATACTGTCCCTCACCACTGTCTCAGTCCCGCAAGAACCCCATACCTACACTGAGGCTGCCAAGAGTCATGAGTGGAGAATGGCCATGTTTGATGAGTATAATGCGATTCTGCAGAACAAAACTTGGGATCTAGTACCTGCTGTCTCGGATAAAAAGATTTTTGGCTGTAAATGGGTCTACAGGATCAAG